TTTTCCTTCTCTTCGGGATCGAACATCAATTGCAACGATTCGATAGACGGCTCATTGGGATAGATATAGATGAACAATACCCCCCCTGGAACCGTATAGGAAGTTTTCGCCTCGTACGGCTCGAGAAAAAATGACTTAATTCGAAGTTTTGTCTATGTACCCAATTCGAATAAATTAAATAACAAACGGGCCTATAAAATCAATTAGACTACGATTCCAGTCTTTTTTCTTCCTGAAAAATGAAAAAGAAACCGCTCGTACTCATAACTCAAGTCGGATAACTCTCAAATAGCTCAAAGAAAAATCTTTAGTGAATTTCATTTATTGAGTAGTCTTTACTCCCTTTCGTTTATACCGGTTAAACTATTTGAAATTCTATTTGGATTCTTTAGTCGAATCCAGTTATTGAGACTATCGAAAGAATTAACAACTAAAAGGGTGTTTCCTTGTTTTTAAACCCTTTATTCCTATTTTGAATCATTGGGTTTAGACATTACTTCGGTGTTTCTTAATCTTTTCAAAGTGGCAGCAACATACCCTTTATTTATATTTATTTCTTTCTATCAAAGAATCCTATGGACGGTTGATTCTAGTATGATACACGTTGAATCGCAAAATTTGGATCAATTTCAACAAGTTTTGCTTTTGAATTGGAAACTTGCTCGAATTGGATCCTTTCGATTGTCCATATATTTACGAAGTTGTTCCAGTTGATTGGCATTAACCCTAGATCCTTGCCCCTGAGAAATGAATTAATACTTTCGGTTCGAGCTCCATCATGAACTATTTACAACCCGACAAAAAACGAAGGGTTCAAGTGTAACAGAACAAACAATGTCGAGCCAAGAGCACCTCATTTCTAGACAAATCGAAAATGGTGGATGTAAAAATCCACAACGGGTTGTGTCCTTCAAGTCGCACGTTGCTTTCTACCACATCGTTTCAAACGAAGTTTTACCATAACATTCCTCTAATTTGGAACCGGTATGGAATTGATTCAATTACGGAATCATGAATAGTCATCGGTTCAGCTGTCCATAGACATCGCAATCTACACTTTTTCTTCTATATATGAATATATAATACATGAAACAATATTTTTCTGAAAAAATCCTAGCAAGACAACATTTTTCACATATTTAACAGACTAATAGAATATATATAAAATAGATAATAGAAAGAAAAAAGAAATCTATATCTATAATATATAGATATATATATGGAAATAATATATAAACGAATAAGTTTTGGAATCTGCATCTTCAAGTGACTTAATAAGAGAAATTAAACGATTTCCTACTTTTTCAAAGATTCCACGTATAGGGAATCATTAAAAATATTTTTTTATTAAAAAAAATATTTCTATATTTCTAAATGAAATTAACTATATTAAAATGAAATTAAACATCATTTTTGAATTTATTTTAGTTTGATTGGGTTGGGTTTGAAGAAAATTGGACAATAAGCACCGTCTTTGATCTTTATAGGCGGATCGGTCTTTCTTTTTGAAGTGACTCATCACTAATTTCAAATAAAGATTTGAAATAGATCAAAGAAACGAAGAAAGAAATAAGATAAGAAGAAAAAAATCCTTTTTTTTCATGAGATGTATAAAAAAATAATGTAAGTTAATATTTGCATTTTGATTCTTTTAATAAGATTACGAAAATCAAAATCGAACAAAAAATAGGTAAGATTTCTCCTATCGATCAGATAGACGGAACTGTTGTCACTGTTTGTTATAGATGTTTTATATCTACTATACTATAGAATATGGGACTTGATCATTTGTTAATGAAATTCGAACAGACACAGATGTTTAAAGTAATATAGATTAACTGCTATCCACCCCCCCCCACTTCCTTTTTAGATTATGTTATATTATGATAGGGTTTATATGGGAATAATGGAGAAATGGATCCGTGCTGGGACGGAAGGATTCGAACCTCCGAATGGCGGGACCAAAACCCGTTGCCTTACCACTTGGCCACGCCCCATTTCAATTGCTAATTGACACTAAGAAACAATAATATTGTTATTGGTTGTTTGTCAACTCCAGCCCAAATAAATATCTAGAAAGATTCCATATCTATAGAATATAGATCTTCTATATCTATAGAATAATAGAATAGACCGGTATTCGAATTTTGATACATATAGATACAGAATTCAACTGAATTTATTGATCATTACATAGAATTCAATTAAGATATTGTATGAAAGTATCGTTTCTTCTATTCTCCTTTGAGAATTGGAGGATTTTTGGTTGTATGTATTCAAAGAAAAAGAAGGATTTTTTGTCTACCTTATTTACTTTCTTTCTTTTTCCTTATATCAAAAATGCAACCAAAATGCAATTATCTCCAAGAACAAAATGTCTGTTATGCTTAATATCGTTAGTTTGATCTGTATTAATTCGCCCCTTTATTCGAGTAGTTTTTTCTTCGGCAAATTGCCCGAAGCCTATGCTTTTTTGAATCCAATCGTAGATGTTATGCCAGTCATACCTCTGCTTTTTTTTCTCTTAGCTTTTGTTTGGCAGGCTGCTGTAAGTTTTCGATAAGATCCTGAATAATAATATCCTAGAAAATACATGATTTCCTCGAGAAAAAATGATAACAATTGACAAAAACAAAATCAGATAAGTTTTAGAGTATGAACCCTCGATTCATACATTGAAATTCGTGAATAGTCGGCATAAATTAGGCTTACCCCCATTTCCTCGTTTTTGAGCCTTTTCCAGTCATCCAGTCAAAGACCCTAACCCTATTAGGGTCTACCACAATATCTAAATTTGGATATAAGCGCAAATTTCATTTTTGTTAATGAAAAACAAATGAATTTGTGACAATACATTTCTTGAAAAAACCTCATTTCTTGGTATCAAAATAGGATATGTGGTAAAAAAATGGAAGATCTATTCTCTTTTTTTCTAAAAAATCATCTTGGAGATTGTGTAATGCTTACTCTGAAACTCTTCGTTTATACCGTAGTGATATTTTTTGTTTCTCTCTTTATCTTTGGATTCCTATCTAATGATCCGGGGCGTAATCCTGGACGTGAAGAATAAAATACAAAAGGTTTCTTGATTAATTTTCAAATTTTCTTAGTATTTTCTCTATTCACACGTTTCACTAAGATTTTCAAAAATTGAAAAAAAGAAAATATAAATAAATAAAGTAACCAACGGAAAGAGAGGGATTCGAACCCTCGGTACGAATAACTCGTACAACGGATTAGCAATCCGACGCTTTAGTCCACTCAGCCATCTCTCCCAAATGAAAAAGAGAATTACTACATTACACATAATCTAAAGAGTTTTTCTTTCTCTCGTTTCTTTCTCTATTCTATTATTTCTATATAGAGATCCACAAATCAGGAATTTCCTTTATCTAAAAGATGGACTCGAACGCGCCAACACTCGAACAAAAAAAAGAAGCAAGACCTCTTTGTGTTGATTTTGTTCGAAAGGCCCTTCTTATTCTCACGACCCGGCATGGTTAGTACCTAGCCGGGCTCTTTTTTTTTGTTCCAACAAATTATAGAGAAATAATGATTTATTTTTTTTTTGAAAACAAAAAAGACTTTTTATTATTATATTCAATTCAATATAAAATATTCAAGCAACAACAAAAAGAAAAAATACTATTTAAATTATTTTCTTGTTAGATTTTACCCGAACTAAAAAAAAAACTATCGATTCTTCTACAATACTTTTTTTGTGTTATGATTTTAATGTTTTTTTTGATCCGTATCTAACTTCTTCAGCGAAAACTTTAGTTATTTAATAATTTCAATTAAATAATTTTTTGGAGCCTCTTTTCCGAATCTCATTAAATTTGGATCTACTCGTGAAAAAGTTCAGCACGCTCCTTTTGACGATTCTTTGATAATCCTATCTTATCTTGATCATACTCAATTAACATGCTCGACAAAAGGTCCATTTGTATACAATAATCATATTGTAGCGGGTATAGTTTAGTGGTAAAAGTGCGATTCGTTCTATTAACCCTTATAGAGTTAAAGGGTCTTTCGGTTTTATTCATATTCCGATCAAAAACTTTATTTCTTAAAAGGATTCAATCCTTTACCTCTCAATGAGAAATTCGAGAAAAATACGAATTCTCGTGATTTGTATCCATGAGTCACTTTATAAATTGAAAAATTGGATTATGAAATTGCGAAACAGAATTTTTGAATTGGACCAAGACTTCCAATTGAATAAGTATGAGTAAAGGATCCATGGCTAAAGATCAAAAGAAACTTCTAATCGTAACTAAATCCTCCATTTTTTTCTAAAAAAATAAATTGGAGCAAAATAGCTATTCAGCGATGACTTTGGTTTACTAGAGACATCGGCGTATTGTTTTAGCTCGGTGGAAACAAAATCTTTTTCCTTAGGATCCTATGAAATAGAAATAGAGAACGAAGTAACTAGAAAGGTTGTCAGAATCACCTTCTCCTAGAAGGATCATCTAGAAAGCGATTCGTTTTGTCTGTATTCAAATAAAAAGCTGACGTAGGTGTTATGGGGATAATTTTGTTCGTTTTGTTCACCTCTTAGATCTAAGAATTTACTCACTTTCCATAAAGGAGCCGAATGAAACCAAAGTTTCATGTTCGGTTTTGAATTAGAGACGTTCAAAGAACTGAATCGACGTCGACTATAACCCCTAGCCTTCCAAGCTAACGATGCGGGTTCGATTCCCGCTACCCGCTTTTTCTTTTTTTTCTAAATATTCTATTAGAATTCTATTCTAGAATATAGATAATACATTATGACTTGATATTTGATTATGATTAGTGAATCATTGAATATACAATTCCAAAAATTCTCTCACATATAATCCGATTTTTTTGTTTTCAACTCAAGAAAAATACGAAAAAACCGGAATGAACGGCGTCCATTGTCTAATGGATAGGACAGAGGTCTTCTAAACCTTTGGTATAGGTTCAAATCCTATTGGACGCAATTTATTTCCATCTATTTTTTTTATTTC